TCGTGCTCCTTGGCTAGAATCTCTAAGGGGTCCAAATGGTTTGGAATTGAGTAGATTAAAAAAAGACATACAACCTTGGCAAGAGCGACGTTCCGCAGAATATATGACGCATGCTCCTTTAGGTTCTTTAAATTCTGTCGGTGGTGTAGCTACTGAGATTAATGCAGTCAATTATGTCTCTCCTAGAAGTTGGTTAGCGACCTCTCATTTTGTTCTAGGATTCTTTCTATTTGTGGGTCATTTGTGGCACGCAGGAAGGGCACGAGCAGCTGCTGCAGGGTTTGAAAAAGGGATCGATCGTGATTTAGAACCTGTTCTTTTCATGACTCCTCTTAATTAAAACAAAATCTTAATTAAAAATACCTATTATTAACTAAATACTAAATCCAAATATGAATTATTTGGATTTAGTATTTAGTTAGTAGTATTTACTTAGATATATATTAGATATAGATAGATATGGATTAATTTAGAAGAAATATTCTTCTTTCTTTTTTTTTCTGGCTCGGCTAAATACAATAGTCTAACTCCTTTAAAAAAAAAAAAAAAAAATAATAAATAAATAAAATAAGAAAACAAATAAGAACAAATTAAAAAGAATGTGTATTCAATAAGTAAAAGGAGAGAGAGGGATTCGAACCCTCGGTAAACAAAAGTCTACATAGCAGTTCCAATGCTACACCTTCAACCACTCGGCCATCTCTCCTGTATAATCTTATTATTAACAATAAGCTGGGTGAATAACAAGTTTTCATATACACAGATAAAAGTTGAACTCATCTATGGAATAATTATTTTCCAATTTCCTAGTTGTAAACATTCATTTATCTCTTCATCAACCCAAGGCCTTATTCCAAATTAAATAATCCGTAGATACCTTTTTTTGTATGGTGTAAAGTATGTTATGTTATGCAAACAGGATATACGTATGGTTGCTAGTTTATCCTTTTTTATGGAATGATTAGTCTATTTTTTTATCTTTCAATCATAATGGAATCAAAAAAAACTTTTCGCGAGATTCATAGTAAAGAGTAGAAAATTGTTGATTATGCAACTTAATAGGAATAGTTCCGTTATACTAGCAAATTGGAATGAAACCTAATTTGTTCTTATTTAAATCCAAACGGATAATCCTATTTGAGTTGTAAATCGATATTCATCTTATCTAATTGTTTGCTATTGGAATTTGTTGAATCGAATTAGTCTGTTTTTTTATGTTATTTTGTACTATATAATTAGAATTCTTTTGTTTGTGGGATAATATCTCACAAAGACAATGAAAAGAATTAGAGAATGTATTGCTAATTATGCCTAGATATCGTATAAACGGGAATTTTATTGATAAGACCTTTTCTATTGTAGCCAATATTTTATTGCAAATAATTCCGACAACCTCAGGAGAAAAGAAGGCATTTACCTATTACAGAGATGGTGCGATTTGATTCTTGTTTCTTTTTTTTTTTTTTTTTTTAGCCCTCAAAGTCTTTTGAGAAAAAGATAGACTTCGGGATCTAAAAATCCAAATAAAAAACCTACGCTTGATGAAGGTGAAGTTTGGAAATACAACAATCCCTTCTGTCGTGTATCCTCCGATGGATGAAACCTCAAATACTTCAATTAGAAATTTTAGTATTGAGCGAAAGGTTACACCTATGGATTCCATATTATAATTACAGGTCAATCCTACTCTACTAGTACCAATAGGTAACATATGAGTACAAATAGGTAGCATAAGGGAAAAAGCGCTACACCTAGGAATCAACAAGACAAAAACTTTGTGAAAAATTGACCCTTTTCCTTAAAGTTCGCAGGGTTAATCAAAATGGTTGGGACAACAAGCACCCATCTCGTTCGTACTTTGGATACCCGTATAACCATCAAAGATCGTTGAAGTGACTACTTCCTTTAAATAGAAGGCGTTGAGAACAAAGAAATTATTAGAGTTACGATTTTATCTACCACTAATCTAATTGGTGCTAAGAAAGAAGCTCTTTTGAGAAGGATAGCTAGAGATTTCTTGTAAAAATACCAGTCCTTTTTAGCTCATAATGAGAGTTGTTCTCTTATTATTTTACATTTTTGGAATTCGAATGATTATTTCCTTAAGTATGATGTACAACAGGGAGGAGCCGTATGAGAAAAAAATCTCATGTACGGTTTTGCAACGGAGATTTTTTGAATAAGATGAACGACCGTAACGGATGTTGGCTCAATCCGAAGGAAATTATGCGGAAGCCTTACAGAATTATTATGAAGCTATGCGACCAGAGATTGATCCGTGTGATCGAAGTTATATACTTTATAACATAGGCCTCATACACACAAGTAATGGAGAGCATACAAAAGCTTTGGAATATTATTTCCGGGCACTAGAACGAAACCCTTTTTTACCACAAGCTTTTAATAATATGGCTGTGATCTGTCATTACGTGCGACTATCCCCACTATAGAAAAAAAAGAAAAAAGATTGAATTAACTAGTAAATACTACAAAAAACAAGACTTTCTACATAAGAATCGCTAAAAACAACGATTTTTATCAGCTGTAGTAAGGAAGGACTTTTACGAAAACCAAAATAGAAAAAGAAGAAGTACGTCCTATAATCTATACTCTATGGATAAAGATTTGATGGAAAAAGCACCGTAAAGATCAATTAGTGAATTATTAGGTCGACACAACTAAAAACTGCCTACTTATGATATACGAGAAAAAAAAAACTTAGGAATCAACTTATGTAATAGAGTTTGGTCTACTAAGCTAAGACTAAGGTATTGAGCAGCGGTGTAGTATCATATCCCAAAGATGGTAAGTTCTTTTCCTTTTTTATGTTATAAGAAAGAAAAAGTCTTTTTTAAGAATTCTATATAAACATAATTAGATGAAACCGAGATAGTTACCTTTCATAAAATTGGAAAGATGAAAATATAGATAGAAGTTATCTACACTTCATTCTTCTGATTTGAAGGTGGGAGAAAAGATTAAACTAATTAGTGATCCAAATTAGGGTTTGAAACTTATCTATATGCAAATTTCTTTCTTCTGGTTAAACCAAGGACAAATTCTAGGAATTTCTTTTTCTGAGAATATGAGAAATTGAATTCGATTAGCATCGGATCAATTAAGCTAGGATAGAGAACGAATTGCATTTCTGAGCCGTATGAGGCAGGAAACCCTCAAGTACGTTTCTAAGGAGAGGAACTACCTATTCCGATTCCGACCGAGGACAAGAGGCTATTCTACAAGGTGATTCGGAAATTGCGGAGGCTTGGTTCGACCAAGCTGCTGAATATTGGAAACAAGCTATAGCGCTTACTCCAAGCAATTATATTGAAGCACATAATTGGTTAAAAATAACGAACCGCTTCGAATTTGAATAAGACCACTTTCCTTTTTCATTCCTACAATGGTTTTTTCGTTGTTGATTCATTTTAATTTAATAAAAAGGATCAGTCCTATCCAAAATAGAATCAAGAATTTCATTATATCCCTTGCTCCGACATTTCATTCTATTTTTGAATTATATGATATTTCATTAGGAATAAAATACTAGTAAATATGTAGATGTATAGATACTTAGACCTTCAAACAAGAATACACTAGACTAGGTTATGTAATAAATCTTTTATCTTATACCATATTGAAAAGAAAAAAGTGGATATAAGGTCCCCTTGGCACCATTTTTATTATGTCATAATAGATCCAAATACTTGCCTCGGATCAATATCATAATTGTTCAAGTGAATAACTATAAAAAATTGATGATGATAGATAGTTAAAGAAAAAGATTAACAAAAATATCTATCTTTGTGAAGTTCACTAAAAACTTGACTGTTGGCGGGTTTCTTTGTATGTGTTGTCCGGAAAGAGGAGGACTTAATGATTATTCGTTCGCCGGAACCAGAAGTAAAAATTGTTGTGGATAGGGACCCTGTAAAAACGTCTTTTGAAGAATGGGCCAGACCCGGACATTTCTCAAGAACAATAGCCAAAGGCCCTGAAATTACCACTTGGATATGGAACTTACATGCTGATGCTCACGATTTTGATAGTCATACCAGCGATTTGGAGGAAATCTCTCGAAAAGTATTTAGTGCTCATTTCGGGCAACTTTCCATAATCTTTCTTTGGCTGAGTGGCATGTACTTTCATGGTGCCCGTTTTTCCAATTATGAAGCATGGTTAAGTGATCCTACTCACATTGCACCTAGTGCGCAAGTAGTTTGGCCAATAGTCGGTCAAGAAATATTGAACGGTGATGTAGGGGGAGGGTTTAGAGGAATACAAATTACCTCTGGTTTTTTTCAGATTTGGAGATCATCGGGAATAACTAGTGAATTACAACTTTATTGTACCGCACTTGGTGCATTGATTTTTGCAGCATTAATGCTTTTTGCCGGTTGGTTTCATTATCACAAAGCCGCCCCTAAATTGTCTTGGTTCCAAGATGTCGAATCCATGTTGAATCACCACTTAGCGGGGTTACTAGGACTTGGGTCTCTTTCTTGGGCAGGACACCAAATTCATGTATCTTTACCGATTAACCAATTTCTCAACGCTGGAGTTGATCCGAAAGAAATACCACTTCCTCATGAATTTATTTTGAATCGGGATCTTTTGGCTCAACTTTATCCCAGTTTCGCGGAAGGTGCAACCCCTTTTTTCACCTTGAACTGGTCAAAATACGGAGAATTTCTGACTTTTCGTGGAGGATTAGACCCAATAACAGGGGGGCTGTGGTTGAGCGATACCGCACACCATCATTTAGCTATTGCTATTCTTTTCCTGATCGCGGGTCATATGTATAGGACCAATTGGGGTATTGGTCATGGTCTTCAAGACATTTTAGAAGCTCATAAGGGTCCATTCACAGGACAAGGTCATAAAGGTCTCTATGAAATCTTAACAACGTCATGGCATGCTCAATTATCTCTTAACCTAGCTATGTTAGGCTCTTTAACCATTATAGTAGCTCATCATATGTATTCTATGCCCCCTTATCC